GCTGGCGTAGCTTACTTAAAGCGTAACACTGAAGATGTTAAGATGGGCCTTAAAAAGCTCCGCAAGCAAAAACCTTCCCCCCCACTTAGCTATAATAGCATAAGTAAGCACCACTACAAGACTTACCTCCATAAACCCTACAATCAAACGACATCTAACAACAAATAGCCACAAAACGCATCCTCTTGTATTATTACAGTATTGCAAATATTAGCATAGCTTGTTTTTAAGCATTACATTAAAATGTTAAAATGGGCCCTAAAAGGCTCTGCAAATACAAAGGCTTGGTCCTGACTTTACTATCAATTTTAACCAAACTTACACATGCAAGTATCTGCACCCCTGTGAGAATGCCCGAACAATCCCCCGCCCGGGGATAAGGAGCTGGTATCAGGCACACTAAGTATATTAAGCCCATGACACCTTGTAAAGCCACACCCCCACGGGAATTCAGCAGTGATAGACATTAAGCTATAAGTGAAAACTTGACTTAGTCAAGGTTAAGAGGGCCGGTAAAACTCGTGCCAGCCACCGCGGTTATACGAGAGGCCCAAGTTGATAAACATCAGCGTAAAGCGTGGTTAAGAAGAAATCAAAATTAAAGCCGAACACTCTCAGTTAACTGTTATACGATACACCGAGAGTTAGAAGCACACCCACGAAAGTGACTTTAATATAAACTGAACCCACGAAAGCTAAGATACAAACTGGGATTAGATACCCCACTATGCTTAGCCTTAAACATTGATAGTTTAATACACCACACTATCCGCATGGAAACTACGAGCATCAGCTTAAAACCCAAAGGACTTGGCGGTGCTTTACACCCACCTAGAGGAGCCTGTTCTAGAACCGATAATCCCCGTTCAACCTCACCCTCTCCTTATTTCCTGCCTATATACCACCGTCGTCAGCTTACCCTGTGAGGGTTTAATAGTAAGCAAGAACGGTAATAACCCCGGACGTCAGGTCGAGGTGTAGCACATGAGAGGGGAAGAAATGGGCTACATTCCCCAATTTGGGGTACAACGAAAGATGCTCTGAAATGAGTCATCTAAAGGAGGATTTAGCAGTAAGCAGGAAATAGAGTGTCCTGCTGAAATTGGCCCTGAAGCGCGCACATACCGCCCGTCACTCCCTCCAAACTCAATAGACCCTACAGTAATTAAAACCTAGTACTAAACAAGGGGGGACAAGTCGTAACATGGTAAGTGTACCGGAAGGTGCACTTGGAAAAACCAGAGTTTAGTTTAAATAAAAAACATCTCCCTTACACTGAGAAGACTGTCCGTGCAAACCGGACTCCTCTGATACCGAATAGCTCGCCCGCTTCTACAAAATCAACAACCACCACTTAATAACCCCAAATTCACACATCATAACTAAATAAACCATTTTTCCCCTTTAGTATGGGAGACAGAAAAAGAACACCACGGCGCAATAGAGAACAAGTACCGTAAGGGAATGCTGAAAGAGAAATGAAATAATTCAGTAAAGACTAAAAAAGCAGAGATTTACCCTCGTACCTTTTGCATCATGATTTAGCCAGTGTAATCCAAGCAAAAAGCAATTTAGTTTGACTACCCGAAACTAGGTGAGCTACTCCAAGACAGCCTGCTAATAGGGCCAAACCCGTCTCTGTGGCAAAAGAGTGGGGAGAGCTTTGAGTAGAGGTGATAAACCTACCGAACCTAGTTATAGCTGGTTGCCTGGGAAACGAACAGAAGTTCAACCTCCCGGCTTCTTTATTCCATCTAATATATTTAATCCATCAAGATACCATAAGAAACCAAGAGAGCTATTCAAAGGAGGTACAGCCCCTTTGAACTAAGACACAACTTTTCCAGCAGGGTAAAGATCATAATTAACTTAAGGTAAACTGTCCCCGTAGGCCTGAAAGCAGCCACCCCTACAGAAAGCGTTAAAGCTCAAACAACACATGCACCCTTTAATACCGACTATTTAATCTTATCCCCCTAAAACCTACCAGGCCTCCCCATGCATCCCCATCGGGGCGACCCTGCTAATATGAGTAATAAGAGAGTACACCTCTCTCCTTGCATGTGTGTAAATCGGAACGGACACCCCACCGAAAATTAACGGCCCCAAATAAAGAGGGAACTGAATATTAAATTAAACAACAAGAAAAACACCCAACTGAACTGACCGTTGAACCAACACAGGAGTGCACTTAAGGAAAGACTAAAAGAAAGAGAAGGAACTCGGCAAACATACACACCCAGCCTCGCCTGTTTACCAAAAACACCGCCTCTTGTGTTATAACAAATAAGAGGTCTCGCCTGCCCTGTGACTATAAGTTTAACGGCCGCGGTATCTTAACCGTGCGAAGGTAGCGCAATCACTTGTCTTTTAAATGAAGACCTGTATGAATGGCACAACGAGGGCTTAACTGTCTCCTCTTTCAAGTCAATGAAATTGATCTCCCCGTGCAGAAGCGGGGATAAAAACATAAGACGAGAAGACCCTATGAAGCTTCTAGACACAAAGCAGCACTACGTTATACTAGCCACAAGGCCGAATCCGCTAAGCCCTGCTCTAAGTCTTTGGTTGGGGCGACCTTGGGGTAATAATTAACCCCCATGTGGAATGGGATTACTTTCCCCTCCTACAACTGAGAGTTACAACTCAAATTAACAGAATATCTGACCATTAATGATCCGGCAGTGCCGATCAACGAACCAAGTTACTCTAGGGATAACAGCGCAATCCCCTTCTAGAGTCCCTATCGACAAGGGGGTTTACGACCTCGATGTTGGATCAGGACATCCTAATGGTGCAGCCGCTATTAAGGGTTCGTTTGTTCAACGATTAAAGTCCTACGTGATCTGAGTTCAGACCGGAGCAATCCAGGTCGGTTTCTATCTATGACATGTCTTTTTCTAGTACGAAAGGACCGAAGAAGAGAGGCCCATGTTTCAGATATGCCTTCCCCCCTTTTAGTGAAAACAACTAAATATAAATAAGGGGCTTACACAACCCTCCAAAGAAAATGGACTAACCACCCCCGAGCCCGCAATGGGCTCTATATACCCCGAATACCGCCACACAGTGGGGCCTTGTTCGTTTCAGCAGTGCTAGTCTACAAGGCCTGTTTAAACCTGTGTCCTTAGGTACACACGAGCAGGAACTACCACTAATGTAATATCAACATACAGTACACACAGTGGCATAAGTCAAGGTGGCAGAACCCGGATAATGCAAAAGACCTAAAACCTTTTTATAGAGGTTCAAATCCTCTTCCTGACTATGACCTCAGTACTTATTACTTATGTAGTTAATCCTCTAGCTTACATTGTTCCTGTGCTCCTAGCAGTAGCCTTCCTCACCTTAATTGAACGAAAAGTACTTGGCTATATGCAACTACGAAAGGGCCCTAATATTGTAGGGCCCTACGGACTCCTACAACCAATTGCTGATGGACTAAAACTTTTTACTAAAGAACCCATCCGCCCCTCAACCTCCTCCCCCCTCCTTTTCCTCCTCACCCCTATCATGGCCCTTACCCTTGCCCTCACCCTATGGGCCCCCCTTCCTCTTCCATACCCTCTTACTGACTTCAACCTAACAGTGCTGTTCATCCTGGCCCTCTCCAGCCTTGCAGTATATTCAATCCTCGGTTCCGGGTGAGCTTCAAATTCAAAATATGCCCTTATTGGGGCACTCCGAGCTGTAGCACAAACCATCTCCTATGAGGTAAGCTTAGGCCTTATTCTTCTAAACATTATTATTCTGGCCGGGGGGTTTACACTACAAACCTTCAATACAGCCCAAGAAAGTATCTGATTAATTATACCCACCTGACCCCTAGCCGCTATATGGTACATTTCCACCCTAGCAGAAACAAACCGTGCACCTTTTGATCTCACTGAGGGGGAGTCCGAACTTGTCTCAGGCTTCAATGTAGAATACGCAGGAGGACCCTTCGCCCTTTTCTTCCTAGCAGAATATGCCAATATCCTCCTAATGAACACCCTATCTGCTATTCTTTTCCTCGGCGCATATCACATCCCCACTGTACCAGAGTTGACCTCAGTAAATCTAATGATTAAAGCAGCCCTCCTCTCAATGGTATTCCTTTGAGTTCGAGCCTCTTACCCCCGATTTCGGTACGACCAGTTAATACATTTAACCTGAAAGAACTTCCTCCCCCTAACCCTAGCCTTACTTATTTGACACTTGGCACTCCCGATTGCATTTGCCAGCCTACCCCCCCAACTATAACCCCGGAGTTGTGCCTGAAATAGGATTACTTTGATAGAGTAAAACATGTGGGTTTAAACCCCTCCAACTCCTATAGAAAAAAGGGACTCGAACCCTACCTAAAGAGATCAAAACTCTTTGTGCTTCCACTACACCACTTTCTAGAAGAGTCAGCTAATTCAAGCTTCTGGGCCCATACCCCAAAAATGTGGGTTAAACCCCCACCTCTCCTAATGAATCCTTACATCACAGCCTTCTTACTTATAAGTCTTGGCCTAGGAACCACAATTACCTTCGCGAGCTCACATTGGCTTCTTGCCTGAATAGGGCTTGAAATAAATACCCTCGCTATTCTTCCCCTTATAGCGCAACACCACCACCCTCGAGCAGTTGAAGCAACTACTAAATACTTTCTCACCCAAGCAACAGCTGCCGCTATACTACTTTTTGCTAGCCTTACTAATGCCTGGCTTACAGGACAATGGGACATTCAACAAATATCCCACCCTTTTCCTACAACCATGATTACACTTGCACTCGCACTAAAGATCGGACTTGCCCCCCTTCACACGTGACTACCAGAGGTCCTTCAAGGCCTAGATCTCACTACAGGACTTATTCTATCGACCTGACAAAAACTAGCACCCTTTGCCCTTCTAGTTCAGATTCAACCCCAAAACCCGACCCTTATTATTGTACTAGGTATTACCTCTACCCTACTAGGAGGGTGAGGGGGCTTAAACCAAACCCAACTCCGAAAAATTCTTGCTTACTCTTCCATTGCGCACCTTGGCTGAATAGTACTCGTAGTTCAATACTCCCCCTCCCTGACACTTCTCGCCCTTTTTATTTACCTTATTGCAACACTCTCGATGTTCCTTGTATTTAAGTTTAACAAGGCAACAAGTATTAATATACTAGCCACCTCTTGAACAAAGAGCCCTGTATTAACGTGCCTCACACCTTTAATTCTATTGTCCTTAGGTGGCCTGCCTCCGCTGACCGGCTTTATACCCAAATGGCTAATTTTACAAGAATTAACTAAGCAAGACCTGGCCCCAACTGCCATGCTCACAGCTTTAACTGCCCTCCTCAGCTTATACTTCTACCTCCGACTATCCTACGCAATGACCCTTACAATGTCCCCAAACACTCTAACTGGGGCTACCCCTTGGCGAGCAGTATCTTCACAATCTACCCTCCCCTTGGCAATCTTAATCACAACTACACTCTCCCTGCTTCCCATAGCACCTCTCGCTATAACACTACTCAGTGTTTAAGAGGCTTAGGTTAACACTAGACCCAGGGCCTTCAAAGCCCTAAGCGAAAGTGAGAACCTTTCAGCCCCTGATAAGACTTGCAGGTTATTACCCCACATCACCTGAATGCAAATCAGACACTTTAATTAAGCTAAAGCCTTCTTCTAGGCAGGCGGGCCTCGATCCCGCAAACTCTTAGTTAACAGCTAAGCGCTCAAACCAGCGAGCATCCGTCTACCTTTCCCCCGCCTGGCGGGCCTAAAGGCGGGGGAAAGCCCCGGTAGACGACTAGTCTACTCCTTCAGATTTGCAATCTGACATGCATTACACCTCGGGGCTCATTTGATAAGAAAAGGATTTAAACCTCTGTTCATGGGGCTACAACCCAGCACTTGCACACTCAGCCATCTTACCTGTGGCCATCACACGTTGATTTTTCTCGACTAATCACAAAGACATTGGCACCCTCTATCTAGTATTTGGTGCTTGAGCCGGAATAGTTGGCACAGCCCTAAGCCTACTTATCCGGGCAGAGCTAAGTCAGCCAGGCGCCCTTCTAGGGGACGATCAAGTATATAATGTAATTGTCACGGCCCACGCCTTCGTGATAATTTTCTTTATGGTTATGCCTATTATGATTGGAGGCTTTGGGAACTGACTAATTCCGCTAATAATCGGCGCCCCTGACATGGCTTTTCCCCGTATAAATAATATAAGCTTCTGACTTCTTCCCCCCTCCTTTCTTCTTCTCCTAGCCTCTTCCGGGGTTGAAGCAGGGGCCGGCACCGGATGGACTGTTTACCCCCCTTTAGCCGGCAACCTCGCACACGCAGGAGCATCTGTAGACCTGACTATTTTTTCTCTCCACTTAGCCGGGATTTCTTCAATCCTTGGTGCCATTAACTTTATTACAACAATTATTAATATAAAACCCCCTGCCATTTCTCAATACCAGACACCCCTGTTCGTATGGGCTGTCCTAATTACAGCTGTTCTACTACTACTCTCACTTCCCGTCCTTGCCGCTGGTATTACAATGCTACTTACAGACCGCAACCTTAACACCACCTTTTTTGACCCTGCAGGGGGCGGAGACCCTATCCTGTACCAACACCTGTTCTGATTTTTTGGTCACCCTGAAGTCTACATTCTCATCCTTCCAGGCTTTGGCATAATCTCTCATATCGTCGCCTACTACTCAGGCAAAAAAGAACCCTTCGGATATATAGGCATGGTTTGAGCTATAATAGCCATCGGTCTGCTAGGGTTTATTGTATGAGCCCATCACATGTTCACAGTAGGAATGGATGTGGATACACGTGCATACTTTACATCTGCCACTATAATTATTGCCATCCCTACGGGGGTTAAAGTCTTTAGTTGACTTGCAACCCTCCACGGGGGTACTATTAAATGAGAAGCCCCTCTCCTTTGAGCCCTTGGTTTTATTTTCCTTTTTACAGTAGGAGGCTTAACTGGCATTATTCTAGCCAACTCATCCCTTGATATCGTACTTCACGACACCTATTATGTTGTTGCCCACTTCCACTACGTACTGTCGATGGGCGCTGTGTTTGCTATTATCGCTGGGTTTGTTCACTGATTCCCCTTATTTTCAGGTTACACCCTACATGGCACGTGAACAAAAATTCACTTTGGACTTATGTTTGTAGGTGTTAATCTAACCTTCTTCCCTCAACATTTCCTAGGCCTAGCAGGCATGCCTCGACGATATTCAGATTACCCTGATGCTTACGCACTATGAAATACAGTCTCCTCTTTTGGGTCACTTATTTCTCTAGTCGCCGTAATTATGTTCTTATTTATTATTTGGGAAGCATTTGCCACTAAACGCGAAGTCATAGCAGTCGAAATAACTACAACCAATGTGGAATGACTACATGGTTGCCCTCCTCCATATCACACATTCGAAGAGCCTGCCTTTGTTCAAGTCCAAGCACATTAACGAGAAAAGAGGGAGTCGAACCCCCATAGGATGGTTTCAAGCCAACCGCATAGCCGCTCTGCCATTTTCTTCAATAAGATACTAGTATAAAATTAATACACTCCCTTGTCAAGGCAGAATTGCAGGTTAAAGCCCTGCGTAACTTAAATAATTAATGGCACACCCCGCACAACTAGGCTTTCAAGATGCAGCTTCACCTGTCATAGAAGAACTTCTTCATTTTCATGATCACGCCTTAATAATTGTATTTCTAATTAGTACCCTAGTACTTTATATTATTGCAGCTATGGTTTCCGCCAAATTAACTAACAAGTATATCCTAGACTCTCAAGAAGTAGAAGTTATCTGAACTGTACTACCAGCAATCACCCTAATCCTAATTGCCTTACCCTCCTTACGCATTCTTTACCTAATAGACGAGATTAATAACCCCCACCTTACAATTAAAGCTATGGGTCACCAATGATACTGAAGCTACGAATACACAGACTATGATGACCTAGGTTTTGACTCGTATATAATTCCCACCCAAGACCTAATCCCCGGCCAATTTCGCCTACTAGAAGCCGACCACCGAATGGTTATTCCAACTGAGTCACCTATCCGAATTCTAGTATCCGCTGAAGATGTCCTTCACTCATGAGCAGTGCCAGCCCTAGGCATTAAAATAGACGCAGTCCCCGGCCGCCTAAACCAAACCGCCCTCATTGCATCTCGTCCTGGTGTATTCTTTGGTCAATGCTCTGAAATCTGTGGTGCTAATCATAGCTTTATACCCATCGTAGTAGAGGCAGTTCCTTTAATACACTTTGAAAACTGATCATCCTTAATACTTGAAGATTCCTCGTTAAGAAGCTAAATAGGGAATAAGCGTTAGCCTTTTAAGCTAAAGATTGGCGACCCCCAACCGCCTTTAACGATATGCCTCAGCTTAACCCCTCACCCTGATTAGCAATTCTAGTTTTCTCTTGACTTATCTTTTTAATTGTAATTCCCCCTAAAATCTTAGCTCACCTGTACCCGGGAGAACCAGCACCACAAAGCACAAAAACCACTAAAACAAGCCCCTGAACTTGACCATGACAATAAGCCTTTTTGATCAATTTGCTAGCCCCTCTTACCTCGGGATTCCCCTTATTGCTCTTGCCCTAACTTTCCCTTGAATCCTCCTCCCTAAACCAACAGCTCGATGATTAAATAGCCGGCTCCTTACCCTTCAAAGCTGACTTATCAACACTTTTACCCGAGAGCTTCTCCTCCCTTTAAGCCCCCCAAGTCATAAATGAGCTGCCCTTCTAATTTCCTTAGTAATGTTCTTAATCACTTTAAATATATTAGGCCTCCTTCCCTACACTTACACACCCACAACACAACTCTCCCTCAATCTAGGATTTGCAGTGCCACTCTGACTTGCAACAGTAATTATTGGGATACGAAACCAACCTACCCACTCTCTTGCCCACCTTCTTCCTGAAGGCACCCCTAACCTCCTCATTCCCATCCTAATTATTATTGAAACAATTAGCCTATTTATTCGACCCCTAGCCTTAGGTGTACGACTAACAGCTAATTTAACAGCTGGGCACCTACTTATTCAACTAATTTCCTCAGCTGCCTTCTTCCTTACATCAGTGTCCCCAACTACTGCTCTAATTACAATAGTAGTTTTAGTTCTTCTAACTCTTTTAGAGGTCGCCGTAGCAATAATTCAAGCTTATGTTTTTGTTCTTCTACTAACACTTTATCTTCAAGAAAACACCTAATGGCCCACCAAGCACACGCATATCACATAGTTGACCCCAGCCCTTGGCCCCTAACAGGGGCAGTTGCCGCCTTACTTATAACATCAGGTCTTGCAGTCTGATTCCACTTTCACTCTACAACACTAATAGTACTCGGAACAATCCTTATACTTCTAACAATATATCAATGATGACGGGACATTGTTCGAGAGGGAACATTCCAAGGCCACCATACACCCCCTGTCCAAAAGGGGCTTCGGTACGGTATAATCCTTTTTATTACCTCAGAAGTCTTCTTTTTTCTAGGGTTTTTCTGAGCCTTTTACCACTCCAGCCTCGCCCCAACCCCTGAACTAGGAGGCTGCTGACCCCCCGCCGGTATCCTAACTCTAAACCCCTTTGAAGTGCCTCTACTTAATACTGCAGTTCTTCTTGCCTCCGGTGTTACAGTTACTTGGGCACATCACAGCATTATGCAAGGTGAACGAAAACAGGCCATCCACTCCTTAACACTAACAATCCTCCTCGGTTTCTACTTTACTTTCCTTCAAGGGTTGGAATACTATGAAGCCCCCTTTACAATTGCAGATGGCGTATATGGCTCTACATTTTTTGTAGCAACAGGATTCCACGGACTACACGTAATTATTGGTTCCACATTTCTAGCTGTCTGCCTATACCGCCAAATCCGATATCACTTTACATCCAACCATCACTTTGGCTTTGAGGCCGCTGCTTGATATTGACACTTCGTTGATGTTGTTTGACTATTCCTTTATATCTCTATTTACTGATGAGGATCCTAATCTTTCTAGTACTAAACGAGTATAAGTGACTTCCAATCACCCGGTCTTGGTTAAACCCCAAGGAAAGATAATGAACCTAATTACGACTGTAATTACTATAGCCCTTGCTCTTTCTATTATTCTAGCTATCGTATCATTTTGATTACCTCAGATTACACCCGATTATGAAAAACTCTCCCCCTATGAATGCGGTTTCGACCCGCTAGGGTCCGCTCGTTTGCCTTTTTCCTTGCGATTCTTTCTTGTTGCTATCCTATTTCTGTTATTTGACCTAGAAATCGCCCTACTACTCCCCCTGCCTTGAAGCAACCAATTAACTTCCCCACTAACAACATTCCTGTGGGCTTCAACTGTCCTTTTACTTCTCACCCTGGGCCTTATCTATGAATGAATTCAAGGAGGACTAGAATGAGCCGAATAGATAATTAGTCCAATAAAGATATTTGATTTCGACTCAAAAGTTTGTGGTTAAAGTCCACAATTGTCTTATGACCCCCACCCACTTCGCTTTTTCATCTGCCTTTATTCTAGGACTAACGGGCCTGGCATTCCACCGAACACATCTCCTCTCAGCCCTCCTCTGCCTAGAGGGTATAATACTTTCTTTATTTATCGCCCTTTCCCTGTGAACACTACAACTAAACTCAACAAGCTTCTCCTCTGCCCCTATATTACTCTTGGCATTCTCAGCTTGTGAAGCAAGCGCAGGTCTTGCCCTACTCGTGGCTACCGCTCGAACCCATGGGACTGACCGCTTGCAAAACCTAAACCTTCTACAATGCTAAAAATTCTTCTCCCCACTCTCTTACTTGCCCCTACAGCTTGAATACTGCCGGCTTCATACCTATGATCCGCAACACTCGCTAATAGCTTAATAATTGCCACATATGGCCTTATTTACCTCTACCCTACTATGACTGTAACTTGATCACACCTAAGTCTTTATCTAGGCTTGGATCCCATCTCTACACCTCTTTTAATATTAACCTACTGACTCCTACCCCTAATAATTCTTGCAAGCCAAAACCACATAAACCCTGAACCTATATACCGCCAACGAATGTATATTACACTCCTAGTATTACTACAATCTTTCCTAATTATAGCCTTTAGTGCCACCGACCTTATTATGTTTTATATTATATTTGAGGCCACTCTGATCCCCACATTAATTATTATTACACGATGGGGGAATCAAATAGAACGCCTTAATGCCGGTAACTACTTCCTCCTTTATACTCTGACTAGCTCTCTCCCACTTCTTATTGCACTCCTTCTCCTTCACACTCACACAGGCACGCTCTCTCTTCTAACCCTTCAACATTCAAGCCCCCTTCACCTTACATCCTATGCCGATAAGATATGATGAGCAGGCTGCCTCCTAGCATTTCTTGTAAAACTTCCCCTTTACGGTGTACACCTTTGGTTACCCAAAGCCCACGTAGAAGCCCCAATCGCAGGTTCTATAGTCCTTGCCGCTATTCTACTAAAACTAGGAGGCTATGGTATAATACGAATAACAATACTGCTTGAGCCCCTTACTAAGGAGCTGTCGTACCCGTTTATTATCCTCGCGTTATGGGGACTAATTATAACCAGCTCCATCTGTCTACGTCAAACAGACCTGAAATCACTAATTGCCTACTCCTCCGTTAGCCATATGGGCCTAGTAGCAGGCGGAATCCTAACCCAGACACCCTGAGGCTTTACTGGAGCTTTAATCCTTATAGTATCCCACGGGCTAACATCTTCAGCACTATTCTGTTTAGCAAACACTAACTATGAACGAACACACAGTCGAACTATACTTCTTGCACGCGGCCTCCAAATAGTACTACCGCTGATAACTATATGATGATTTATTGCCAGTCTTGCTAATCTAGCTCTACCCCCCCTACCTAATTTAATGGGGGAACTGATAATTATTATCTCCCTTTTTGACTGATCCTGATGAACCTTGGCCTTAACAGGAGCCGGAACTCTCATTACAGCAAGCTACTCCCTGTATATATTTCTCATCACCCAACGCGGCCCTGTTCCTAGTCATATTACCAACTTAAGCCCCTCCCACACACGAGAACATCTTCTAATTACGCTCCACCTCCTCCCTCTTCTACTGCTTATCCTTAAGCCCGAGCTTATCTGAGGCCCTGCCTGCTGTAGATATAGTTTAAACTAAGACATTAGATTGTGATTCTAAAAACGAGAGTTAAAATCTCTCTATCCACCGAGAGAGGCAAGCTAGCAACGAAAACTGCTAATTTTCGCCCCCCTAGTTGAATTCTAGGGCTCACTCATTTATGCTTCTGAAGGATAATAGCTCATCCATTGGTCTTAGGTACCAAAAACTCTTGGTGCAAATCCAAGTAGAAGCTATGCACCCCACCTCTCTCACTATAACATCTAGCTTAATTATTATTTTTACGCTACTGACTCTACCATTACTTATTAACCCCAGCCCCTCACCCCGTAGTTTAGACTGAGCCCCCCTCCATATTAAAACTGCAGTAAAACTAGCCTTTTTTGTTAGCCTAGTCCCTCTATTCTTATATCTTGACCAAGGGCTAGAAACAATCGTGACCACCTGAAATTGAACAAATACAACAACCTTCAATATTAATATTAGCTTTAAATTCGATCACTATTCAGTAATCTTCACCCCTATTGCCCTATATGTCACCTGATCAATCTTAGAGTTTGCAACCTGATATATAAGCGCAGACCCCAATATTAGCCTATTCTTCAAGTACCTTCTAGCCTTTCTTATCGCTATAATTACGCTAGTTACAGCAAACAATATGTTTCAAATTTTTATCGGCTGAGAGGGGGTCGGCATTATATCTTTCCTTTTAATTGGGTGATGGTACGGGCGTGCAGACGCGAATACTGCCGCCCTCCAAGCAGTCGTATATAACCGTATTGGAGACATTGGACTTATTTTCACTATAGCCTGAATAGCCACAAACCTCCACTCCTGAGAAATACACCAAATTTTTACCTTAACTAAAGATTTAGACACAACTTTCCCTGCCCTAGGACTAATCATTGCTGCTACTGGAAAATCAGCCCAATTCGGCCTACACCCCTGACTACCTTCTGCCATAGAAGGCCCAACACCAGTCTCCGCCCTACTACACTCAAGCACTATAGTTGTTGCAGGTATTTTCCTATTAGTGCGAATAAGCCCACTACTAGAACATAATGAACTGGCTCTTACTACATGCCTATGCCTGGGGGCTCTCACAACACTTTTTACAGCCACCTGCGCTCTCACCCAGAATGATATTAAGAAAATTGTTGCATTTTCGACATCCAGTCAGTTAGGCCTAATAATAGTGACAATTGGACTAAACCAACCCCAACTTGCATTCCTGCATATCTGCACCCACGCCTTCTTTAAAGCTATACTGTTCCTCTGCTCCGGCTCTCTCATCCACAGCCTTAACGATGAGCAAGATATTCGTAAAATGGGAGGGATACATCACCTAACCCCCTTTACCTCCTCCTGCCTAACAATTGGAAGCCTAGCCCTCACAGGTACTCCTTTCTTAGCAGGCTTTTTCTCCAAAGATGCCATTATTGAAGCCCTAAACACCTCCCACCTGAACGCCTGGGCCCTAATCCTTACTCTGGTTGCTACAGCTTTTACTGCAATCTATAGCCTACGTGTTGTCTACTTTGTCTCAATAGGCCACCCCCGATTTAATTCCTACTCCCCTATTAATGAAAATAACCCCGCAGTTATTAATCCTATTAAACGACTAGCATGAGGTAGCATTCTTGCCGGCCTCCTTATTACCTCAAACATCACCCCCCTTAAAACCCCTGTCTTATTAATACCTCTCCCCCTCAAACTAGCTGCACTTATTGTAACAGCCCTAGGACTCCTTCTTGCCTTAGAACTAGCTCAATTAACAAATAAGCAGCTTAAAACTACCCCCCACCTAAACTTTCATCATTACTCCAACATACTAGGCTTTTTCCCATCTATTATCCACCGTTTAATACCTAAAATAAATCTTGTACTAGGTCAAGCAATGGCCAACCAAATGGTTGACCAAACCTGACTAGAAAAACTAGGCCCTAAAGCAATTGTAACCCTCAATACCCCCCTAATTACAAATACTAGTAACATGCAACAGGGCATGATTAAGACATACTTAATACTCCTATTCCTAACCCTTACCATTACTACCCTGGCTTTCGTATATTAAACTGCTCGCAATGCACCTCGCCCTAGCCCTCGGGTTAACTCCAGCACTACAAATAGAGCCAAAAGTAGCACCCAAACACTAATTACCAACAGTCCTCCCCCAAACGAGTATATTAGCACCACCCCTCCTATATCCCCCCGAAATACAGAGAAAGAGCCAAACTCATCAACTGGTACTCACGAAAACTCATACCACCCCTCTCAAAAAATACCAGACGTCATTACTACCCCTACCGTATACGCAATTATATATGATGCAACTGGCCAACTTCCTCAACCCTCAGGGTAAACCTCAGCAGCAAGCGCAACCGAGTATGCAAATACAACTAGCATCCCCCCTAAGTAAATTAAAAATAGGACTAACGACAAGAAAGGCCCCCCATGCCCAACTAGTATCCCACACCCCATGCCTGCTACCACTACCAAACCTAATGCAGCAAAGTAGGGGGAAGGATTAGAGGCAACCGCTACTAGACCCAGTACAAACCCCAATAGAAATAAACACATAATATAGGTCATAGTTTTCACCAGGAATTTAACCAGGACTAATGACTTGAAAAACCACCGTTGTTATTCAACTACAAAAACTACTCAATGGCCAACCTTCGAAAGACCCACCCGCTTATTAAAATTATAAATGACGCACTAATTGATCTCCCCGCCCCCGTCAACCTTTCAACATGATGAAACTTTGGCTCCCTACTGGGCCTATGCCTAATTACTCAAATCCTCACAGGACTATTTCTGGCTATACACTACACAGCCGATATTGCTACAGCCTTCTCCTCTGTGACCCACATTTGCCGAGATGTAAACTACGGCTGACTGATCCGAAACCTCCACGCTAACGGTGCATCCTTCTTCTTTATTTGCATCTATATGCACATCGGCCGAGGCCTTTATTATGGCTCCTACCTATATAAAGAAACCTGAAATATTGGGGTTGTACTTCTTCTTTTAGTAATAATAACTGCTTTTGTCGGCTATGTTCTTCCCTGAGGACAAATGTCTTTCTGAGGGGCTACCGTCATTACAAATCTTTTATCCGCAGTTCCCTATATTGGGAATACACTCGTACAATGAATTTGAGGGGGCTTCTCAGTAGACAACGCCACTCTTACTCGCTTTTTCGCCTTCCACTTCCTTTTCCCCTTTGTTGTGGCAGGGGCCACTGTTCTACACTTACTATTCCTCCATGAACAAGGCTCAAACAACCCCCTAGGCTTAACTTCTAACACGGATAAAATCTCTTTTCATCCTTACTACTCACTCAAAGACGCCTTAGGGTTTGCAGTCTTTATCATGGCCCTATTAAGCCTCGCCCTATTCTCCCCTAACCTATTAGGAGACCCTGACAACTTTACCCCCGCTAATCCCCTTGTAACCCCACCCCATATTAAGCCCGAGTGATATTTCTTATTTGCTTACGCAATTCTTCGCTCTATCCCTAATAAATTAGGTGGTGTCTTAGCCCTACTTGCCTCTATCCTTATTCTTATGGTAGTACCCGCTCTACACACCTCCAAACAGCGAGCTATTACATTCCGACCACTATCCCAACTCCTATTCTGAACCTTGATTGCAGACGTTGCTATTCTCACCTGAATTGGTGGAATACCCGTCGAACACCCTTTCATTATTATTGGACAAATTGCTTCTTTCTTATATTTCCTGCTCTTTTTAGTCCTCTTTCCAACGGCAGCATGAGTTGAAAATAAAGTTCTAACAAGAGCCTGCATTAGTAGCTCAACGTCAAGAGCACCGGTCTTGTAAATCGGCGGCTGGAAGTTAAAATCCTCCCTATTGCTCAAAGAAAAGAGATTTTAACTCTTACCCCTGGCTCCCAAAGCCAGAATTCTAAATTTAACTATACTTTGTATAAATGTCCGTATGTGCATATATGCACTTACACCATACATCTATATTAACCATACTATGAATGATAACTAAGGACACTGTATGTATAATAACCATTTCTAGGTTTTAACCATTCATATATCACCATCACAACCAAGGGGGATACGAAGCAAGTAGGGGTTTATATAACAAAACTGGGTCAAAGACAGATCGTAAGTTTAAGACCGAGCTAAACTCTCATACGGTTAAGTTATACTTCGACACAACATCCCGTTAAATCATACAATCTTCATGTAGTAAGAGCCTACCATCAGTTGATTTCTTAATGCTAACGGTTATTGAAGGTGAGGGACAAACATTGTGGGGGTCGCACAAAATGAATTATTCCTGGCATTTGGTTCCTACTTCAGGGCCATACGTTGATATTATTCCTCACACTTTCATCGACGCTTGCATAAGTTAATGTTGGGATTACATACTCCTCGTTACCCACCAAGCCGGGCGTTCCTTCCAGCGGGTAAGGGGTTCTCNTTTTTTTTTTTCCTTTCACTTGGCATTTCAGAGTGCACACGGGAACCGCTGACAAGGGTGAGCATTTAGAGGCCCCGCCCAGGGAAATAGTATGGATGTTGGAAAGATTTTCTATAAAGAATTGCATATAAGGATCTCAAGTGCATAAACAGTGGTTTCTCACTCCTAAGATACCTAAGATCACCCCCTTTTTTCACGCGTCAAACCCCCCCACCCCCCAGTTCTCCTGAGATTGTTAATACTCCTGCAAACCCCCCGGAAACAGGACAACCCCGAGAAACATAGAGGGCCTTTAAGCCAGCCAAACATACTACTGCAATAGTACACAT